TTGGACACGTAATGGATCTTGAAGTACTATTTCGGCATCCCCCTGACCGAATCCGCCCACATTAGGATTACTAGTTAATGGTTGATCGAGTTTGATAGATTCGCCCTCTGAAACAAGAAGTTCTGGTCCTGGAGGTATGATATCAATCAATTCACGTCCATCAGATGCATCCAATATGGTTATTTCGTACCCCCTTTTTTCTTTTCGTATGATTTTTCTTACTATACCCGCCGCTTTAGCATTATAAACATTATTATTACTCTTGCTCCCGTCCGGAAAAATCTGACCTCTCCCCCTGTTCCCGCCTACATATATGGGATATTTTAAGAAATGGGCATCTCTCTTAGTAGCGGGATCCGGGGAAAGAATAGGAAAAGTTATTTCACTATATTTCTGACCAGGAACAGGGCCTACCACAAGAATATTTTTTTTATTGGGACGATAGTTCTGAAAAGAAAGATTTCCTATCTTTTCCTTAATCTCGGGCGAAATACGATCGAGGGGGGCCAACTCAAACCCTTCGGGTAAAATAAGAACAGCCCCCACATTCAAAGCTCCCTTTTTACCATTAGCAAGAACTTGTTTCAGTTGCTTATCATAAGGAATTCGAACAATTGCTTCAAATACAGTATCGGGAAGTACCGCCTGTGGAACCTCGATTTCCACGGGCTTATTAGCCAAATGACAATTGGCGCATACAATACGGCCAGTTGCTTCTCGGGGATTTTCATAACCTTGCTGTGCAAAAATGGGATATGCGTTTGAAACGGGTGCTCGGGTTATTATAAATATCATGAGTGATGCGGAAATGGATCGAGTAATCTCTTCCTCTATCCAAGAAAAGGCATTTCTAGTTTGCATGGTACAATCATTGATCCTGAAAATTTCTACAATAAGATTTGGTAGGTCGCTAATCTAGTTCCCTATCCACAATTCTGATATTTACTAAATAAATATAAATTTGACTGGAATATGGAATGAATCCCTGGATCGGTAAAAAGAATAAGTAAGATTTCGAATGTTTAGCTTATGCACAAAGTAACAAATATTAAAATTGAATCCTGTTGATCATTTTTTCAACCCTTCATTGAATGATAAATCACTACAAGTGACGGAGATACACGATTTAAATAAAAAAAGATCCAATATTTAAAAATTGCATCTAGAATAACTGGACAAATGGAAACAAGAACGGATCGAATTTGATCATTTTGAGCAAATCCAAAATCCTTATAGACCAAAGCAATCATTAATTCCCAACCTTTGGTCGAATGGTATCCAAAGAAAAGATCAGCTAAGAAAAGAATAGAAAAAGCTTTTAGTGTATCACTTAAGTTATAGAGGAATTCTTGAACCCAAGAGTTAAGAATAAAGAGTTCTTCATTACCTAAAATAGAATAAACACTGAGAATAATGAAATAGATTAGATTTGTCGAGAAGTGCAAAATCGTCTGGATACGATCCTCATTGTACGTTTTGATCAATTGAATCGTTTCCCTGTAGATTCCGATACGAAGTTCTTGTAGACGCGTTTCCGGGTATTCTTTTAGCATTTCATCCAGGAAGAAAAGTTCCTCTAATTCTATGAATGTTTTGAGAATACTCTTTTCTTGAATATCGTTCAAGAGAATTTCGGATTTACTAGTATTCCACCAATTAGTAACCCAAGATTCAAAACCTTTCTTAAATAAGAAAGAGATCCACCAGGGGAAAAATACTATAGAGATAAAGGGAATGAATGCTTTAAAGGGAATGAATGTTTTCTTTTTTGCCATTTTTCGTCTTTAATGAACTCACCTCATTCGGCAACGCCGACTCTATATGATAATAATATCTTTCTGAAGCATAAGTAAGTCATAGAGATTAGAACGTATCCCCCCCTTTTTTTTTTATTTACAATTCGGAAATCAACCCTTGAACTTGAATTTAGAAAGAATCCACTTCAAATTCGAATGCAGAAAAAAGATATTATTTTCAGATAGATTACTTACTCAAATTTGAAGCAATCGCCCTCTTTCGATGAATGCACGAAAAAATCCCTTCAAGTAATGAATATTATTCGGATTTCGAAACGAAAGAGCGCCCTTATCCATCAAGATATAAAATATTAAAAAAAAATTCTTTATTTCGAAATCTTTTGATATATAAGATGAATTCTTTATTTTATTTATATTTATTTTTTACTGAATTAAGGTGAGTGGATTTACGCACGCATAAAAAACACTTTTTGCAGACAAAAAAAGTTTGGCTATTTCGTGTACATCTGCTTTGGTCCGAATGGTCATTCTGAAGAAACTTCAGTTAAATTATGCTATAGGAAAAAATTGAAGAATTTTTTCGAAAGCATTAATTCTTCCCTTCATTTTTTCAAAATATTTCAATTGGTACACGTAAGAAATAAGCCAATTCAGCAGCTTTTTGTTCAATCTCTCGCGGAGTCAAATTTTGATCGGTACGAGTCAAAGGAATGGCTCCTTGTCCTCTAATTTCCATATAAAGCACACGACGAATAGAAAGACCCTCTTTAACCTCTATTCTGATGGACTGAACGTCTTTCATAAGGAATCGGAGGAAAATGCGACGATTTTTTCCAGGAAATCCCCAACGAAAAATACACACCATTCCCTCTTTTCTATCGAATCGATCATAACCACTACCTATATTCCACGAAATAGTGGACCACAAATAGGAGCTAATAAAGAGACCCGCGATCCCATAGAAAGACATCACAAGTCCCTGCGGAAAAAAAATGATTTGCTGAGATGGAAATAAGGATATCAAATTCCTACCAAGATAACTGGAAGTTCCAACCAATAAGAATCCTAATGAACCTAAAAAAAGAATAAGGGACCACCAGAAATTACTTGTTTTTCGAGCCCCCGCTATAAGTTCTATCCATATATGTTTTGATCGCCAACTCATACTAGATCGGGTTTCATTTTATTGAAATTGGGAGAATAACCCAAATAAATTTGACTTGACTCTTTTTCCGAAGTAACTCTCATCAACTAGCACTATTCTGACGTGAACCTTTAGGAGTAAGTCATCAAATTGCTTATAGATCTAAAATCAAAATGGATGAGATTTTCCCCCACCCTATCTAAAAAATTTTCTTTCTTTGAAGGTGAAGAAATAAAGAAACCATTGTAATTGCCGGAAATACTAGACCCGTTAAGGGAACAAAAATAGGGGGAAAGTTGCTGAAAGTTGTCATAGAATCGGTACCTCGATTTCATATTTGTACCTGTTATTTCTATTTATTGTTATCTTATTTCTATTTTTTGTTATTTTAATAGTAAGATCTTTTACCTGTTATTGTTATATTGTTAGAAAGGCTTTTTCTAATCATTAAGAATTCCTATAGAATTGTGTAGATAATTCTACTAAATATATCTAAATAGGTATATATATATGTATATATTCATATATATATAATAAGTGGCATAGATATATATATTCTATACTATATAAGTAATTGATATATTCTATAGAATGATAGCATAAGTAATATCTATATCTATTCTATACATATATATGTATAAAATAGATATAGAATCAGTACGGGGGCTGTAGAACTAAACGAAATAAAGGGTTTTTTATGTTTCTTTTTCTACACGAACTATATGTATGATAATCCCCGCTTTATCTTACTATTCCTCTCTTCTTTATGTTTATATTATTTTGTTATATTACCCTTTATTTGATTTGTTTTCTTGTCTTTAAATTTTATTCTTGTCTTATAATTAAAAGATAACAATTATATTATAAAAAGATTTCATAAAAATAAAAAAAGATTCTTAGTCAAAATCGAGATTCTCGGAAAATATAGAAAAATGAAAAACTCTATAGTGATATCTTTTTCTATAGCTATAGAAAAAAATAATAAGATAATCTATAGAAATATAGATTAAAATAATAAAGAAATAGAGAATTAAGGGAATATGAAATCCTTTTTTCTTCTCCAATTTCGCGTAAGATTGAATTCTTTGGACTTCGACTTTGATTTCTTTCTTTTTTTTTTTCTTCCTAGAAACTAAATTACTACTCGTTTGTTACACATAAAAAAGAAAAAAAAAAGAAATTGAGGGTTCTACTTTATTTCATTTTCATTTGAAGTCAAAGAAAGTAAAGCGTAGATTTTTTTTAACAACTGACTCAGAACATCCTTTAAAAGATTACGCGGTACGACTGGATCGAATAAGCCTTTATCAAATAAATATTCAGTCTCTTGTGAACCCTCAGGTACTATTATTTTCAACGTTTCTTCAATTACTCTTTTCCCAGCAAATGCAATGTAGGCGTGGGGTTCGGCAATGATGATCTCCCCCAACATACCAAAACTGGCTGTGACCCCACCAGTAGTAGGAGATGTAAGGATTGAAGTATAAAATGATTTCTTATTTGATTTGTAATCAAATAAAGCCGAAGATATTTTAGCCATTTGCATCAAGCTCAAACTTCCTTCTTGCATGCGTGCTCCTCCGGAAGCACACACTAGAATAAGAGGTAAAGATTGCTTGGTAGCATACTTAATTAGACGGTTTATTTTCTCGCCGACTACAGATCCCATGCTACCCCCCAAAAACTTGAATTCCATAAACCCAATTGCTACGGGAATTCCCTTTATTTGACCTGTTCCTGTTTGAACAGCTTCTTTCAATCCCGTCTCTCTCTGATAAAAATCAATACGATCCACATACGGCTTTTCGTTTTCAAGGATGAGATCCTCATCAGAATCGGAGAGATGTCCCGAAACCAGATCACCATCAGAATCATAAAACACCGCACAGAAGGGCCGAAAAAAGGGATTCCAATCCTTATCTGAATTTTGATCATCTCCATCCAGTTGTTCTCGATCTAGTTGGTTATCGTCAGGATTTTTATTATCTTCAAAGGATTCGTTCTCCGAATCCCATCCAATGGGATCCAGAGAGACCATGTCCTCATCCATTGAATTCCAAGTACCCTGGTCGACCAAGAGTTCTATTCTATCTGGGCTGCCCATTTTTAGGTGAAACCCGCAATGTTCACAAATATTCATTTTTGATTTCAAAAATTTTTGATAATTTAGTTGATAACAATCTTCGCAGAGAACCCACAAATGGTTGTATTTTTGAGTTCTATCTAGATCATTAGAACTCTCGTTCTCACTAATATTTCGTCCTTCATGGTCTTGGTAAATAGAATTTGTGATGGAACCACCATTATCGCAATCATTCAAATTCCAACTAGAATTATCCCAAGTTATGCGACTATCAAGATCTTTGTTCAAAGTATTCATAAGCATTAGCCCCCTTTTTGTTTTGTGAGGTTTTACAGTACATTAAAAATGAAGAACTCCCTCTTTCACTAATATTTCGTTCTTCATGATGAAAAAAATAAGAAATATTCATTTTCGAATTTTCCAATAAATTGAGTTTAATTATGCCAGTCCTCTCTCATTTTCAACGAAAACGAGATTGAGTTGTTCCCAGATCTTTTAGCTTTCCCTCGAATCATTAGGTTTAGACATTATTCGGGTATGTTGAATCCTTTCAAATATGGAAGAAACATACCCTTTTTTGATTTATCTTTCTATTAAGGAATCCTATGAATAGCGGATTCCCGTACGATAGACTTTTGATCGAAAGAATTTTACAAATTCCAACAAATTCTTTCTTGAATTGAGTCTTTTCGATTTCCGTCTTATTCAATTTCATTTGACTTATAACTAAACCATAGATCCATAGATATTCCATAGATATTTGCGAAAAAAACTCGAGCTACACCATAAAATATACTATTTAGACTGCCAACGCGCCCTCCCCCCCCTCAAAAAAAAAAAAAAGACAAATAAATAAATAAAAGATGGGATCAGTAAGTGTCAACTCACTGAAAATGAATCTTTGTGAGTTCGTCAATATTGTACCCAAGGGTGTCTTTAGACTATATCCAATCAGTATAGTTATCCTTCTTCTAACACAGCAACGTAATTTCACAATCAGTATCGAGGTGAAGTGTTAGATGATTTCTGTCTTCTTTCCTTGTTATTTTTCAACATATAATCATGTACTCAAGAGAAAAACTTCCTGAAATATATATAATATATTATAAGATAATAGGTCTCTACATTCTACATTATTGTCTTCGAACTAGAAAGATCAAGTAAAATGGGGTGTGAATCCGATGGATTAGCTTATAATAATTTGTGGAGAAAATTATCATATTTCTACAATTGAATTAGATGCGAAATCTAGCAATATACTTCTTTATTTTTGAGGTTGTAGAAAATGCTTTTTATCGGAACCTCCTTTTTGTTTTTTTTTTTTTCAAAGATGGAAATTTAGGGAAGTGCTTTCTCTTTATAAATATATGTATAAAAAGAACATATTTGATTTAGCCTCTTCATGCCTACTATAACTAGTTATTTTGGTTTTCTACTAGTGGCTTTAACTATAACTTCAGCTCTATTTATCGGTCTTAGCAAGATACGACTTATTTGATTTTACATTAGAAAATGAATTGAATGAAGAATTAAAAAAAAAAAAAGAGATCTTAATTCTTTATCCAGTATTCCATATATTCCACAGCTCCTTCCCATGAGTACAATTTTTAATTATTGAGATTCATGGGGAATACAGATTAATATTATAGATATTACCCCTCCTCTTCTCCTTTCAAACAAATTGAAATGATTGAAGTTTTTCTATTTGGAATCGTCTTAGGTCTAATTCCTATTACTTTGGCTGGATTATTCGTAACTGCATATTTGCAATACAGACGCGGCGATCAGTTAGACCTTTGATTAACTAACATCCCTTTTGTTTATTGACCTCCTGTGGAATAAAACAAGTAGGGGGTCAAATTAGGACTACCTTTTAACAATTTCAAGATCATTTTGGATCTAACAAGAATGGAATCACGCCCTGTAGGATTTGAACCTACGACATCGGGTTTTGGAGACCCGCGTTCTACCGAACTGAACTAAGAGCGTTTTATTCTCATAATAAATACCTTTTTACCCCAATCTATTTTGTATCCACTATTATATAGAATCTAATTTTCTATTGAGTATGTATGTCCTGTTTTTTAATCGATCTCAAAAAATTCCTTGTTGCTGATAATAAATACTTATCGATAGGGATGACAGGATTTGAACCCGTGACATTTTGTACCCAAAACAAACGCGCTACCAAACTGCGCTACATCCCTTTTAATTGGTTTACAGTGTCATTGTAAAGAATCTTTGTCTTGTTTTCCACACTTTTATTTTTCTCCGTTGATATCTACAAAATATCTTGTCATTTTTTCGTTTTCGTCTCATAGTATAGAATATTAAATTAAAAAAAAAAATATCTAATGAATCGCTGTACATTTCAATTTGAATTAGGGATTATGCATAAATAAAATGCAAGTGCTTATTAGTAATTATAGATATATTTGATCATATATGTATTACTCTTGTGTATACAAAATTACAATAAAAAAGGAAGGAGGATTTTAAATGCCAGATCTAAAAACATATCTCTCCGTGGCACCTGTGGTAAGTACCCTATGGCTCGGTTCTTTAGCGGGTATATTGATAGAGATCAATCGTTTATTTCCGGATGCATTGATATTCTCCCTTTTTTCTAATTATTGACGTAGAAAGGAAGGAAGGGGGCGCAGAAAATGATAGATCCAATCAAATATCTGCGATTAATCTCCCGTCTTTCTTTTTTTTTTTAGTTTTTAGAACTTATTTTAGTTCTAAAAGAGGAAGAATAAAAGTGGATTCAACCTCCGAGAAACTCGGAGGTTGAATCCAATCCCAGGCTTCACCTTCATTAAATTAATAAGGTTAGACCAGAAATAGAAATGTGATGGCTAGGGCGGGACAACGATATCATACAAGAAACTGAAATGAGAACTTAGATATTGTCTTAGATATTGTACTGTGGTTCTAAATAGAATTAGAAATCATTGTATTTCTTATGATTACATTACTATTCTATATTGATTTCAACGCAATCTTTAATAATTTGATTTCAGGTTAATAACTTTTCTTTTTTTTTTCCCTTTCTTTCGTCTTCTTCGTTTCGAATCAAAAAAAGGACGAGTTGAGTCAATCAAAAACCCAAAGGAGGTTTATGGCTAAGGGTCAAAATATGCGAGTAACTATTATTTTGGAATGTACCAATTGTGTTCGAGATAACGTTAATAAAGAATCAAAGGGTATTTCTAGATATATTACCCAAAAGAATCAACACAATATGCCTAGCCGATTGGAATTGAGAAAATTCTGTTCCTATTGTCACAAGCATACGATTCATGGAGAGATAAAGAAATAGCTCAAATCGATCGCCTGTGTGTCACCCCCATAAGGGGCATGATTTGAAAAAATAGATTATTTCAAATAGTATAAAATCATATGATATATAACATATCCATTCTATATAACTTAATATCTATATAACTTATATATAGTGAAACATATGTGGAAAAAGAAACAAATTTCATTTTGAAATAAATACGATTGGGGGGATAAGGAATAAGCAAACCATGGATAAATCTAAGAGACTCTTTATGAAATCTAAGCGATTTCTTAAATCTAAGCGATCTTTTAAATCTAAGCAATCTTTTCGTAAGCGTTTGCCCTCGATCCAATCGGGGGATCGAATTGATTATAAAAATATGAGTTTAATTAATCGATTTATTAGTCAACAAGGAAAAATATTATCTAGACGGGTGAATAGATTGACCTTAAAACAACAACGATTAATTACTCTTGCTATAAAACAAGCTCGTATTTTATCTTTGTTACCTTTTTTTAATAATGAAAAACAATTTGAAAAAAGCAAGTTGACCACTCGTGGTTTTAGAAAAAAAAAAAGAGAGAGAATCGATCGTTCCAGGGAAAGGAAAAGAGAGAATTGACCCTTAGAGTGAAGGTAAAGGAAAGAATCGACCGTTCGAGTAAGATGGAAAATAAGGAATAAATATATATTTTATAAATTCTAATTTATCATACTAATCCCTATTATACTACCCGGAGTTTTAGTACCAACTTCCGGGTGGTATCCCACTATCGGGAACTCCATTTATCTTTCTGCTGAAAAAGTTAAAAAATAAACTGGAAATCCATCCATTTCTCTCCTCTTTTTTCTTTTATTTTATGATCTCATTGAAAATCGTATAAAGACATTCTCTATTTAATATAGCTATTTGTGCAAGTATTTTACGATTAAGAAGTAACTTATTCTTGTACAGATTTTTCATAAATATGCTATAACTACAGTATATCCAACTCCCTCGAATTGCTGCATTTATTCGACTGATCCACAAACGACGAAAATCTCTTTTCTGCCTATCTCTATCCCGATGAGCCGAAACCGAAGCTTTTATTTTATGTTGCGTAAGAGTTCGCATAGGTCTTGAACGAGCCCCTCGAAAATTTGATGCAAATGAATTAATTTTTGTTCTGTGTCTCTGCGCTGTATATCCTCGTTTAACTCTAATCATTGAATCAAAAACTTTGATGAATAATTAATTTTTTGATGAATAACTAAACGGATTTCTTTTTTTTTTCCATTATATTTTTTGGTTATTCTCTTTTCTTGCCTAATCTGTCTGTTAATAACAAAACGTATTTTTCCGATGTATAAAATAAGGATTTTAATGGCTTTTGCTACTATAACCCTCCCAACCACCATTCTTTTTTTTTTTTTCTAGGTATTTCACTTCGAAATAATAAATTGTCTTGATACCCAGTACCCAGTATCAAGTATCAAAAAGAATATAGAATATCAAAAAAAACATAGTGAATAATAGAAATGGATCAAGAAAAAGTGGGTTTCTTCGTTTCTATGGCTACTTCTTAAACGGCGAGGTCCCCTCTATACACCGGAGCCACCCTTTTTTTTTTTTCATTTAATCAATGCTATTGTTAACTTGTACAGTTCATACCCTTTGGCTCTACCCGTTAGTTATCTAGTAATAGATCTTTCACAACGAAATCTAACTATACAGTAACGGTATTTAAGTACGAGGATTTGCTGGGTAGCTGACCCTGTTAGTCCGTTCTTGCACTTGTAAGAATAAGGTCATAATCTTTCTGTTTAAAAAAAAACTGGGGTTTTCCCTGCTTAATGGATAACCATTTGCCACCAATGGGAAGTCTTTCTCATCTTCAATTTCAAATTGAGGTGGTTGGATTTACACCAATGTAAACCATAAATTTGATACACAATAGAAGGATAGATAGGATAGATTTCTTTTTAAGTTAAATAAATAAAGTAAATGGAATTTTTGCATTCTATCCTATTCATCGTTACTTATCACTTAAAATTAAAATGTCTTTCCTTTCTTTTGTCTTAGTCCATGATCGGAACGAGTCGCACATACACCCTAGTACATGTTCCTCGACGCTGAGGGCATCCCCGAAGAGCAGGGGATTTCGTGACATTTCTAATGGGCTGTCTTGTCTTTCTAATAAGTTGTTTAATAGTTGGCATTTTGGGTCATACGCATAATGAGTTGGTTTAGATCAATCCTAACTCGATGATTATGAATTACTTCTATTTCATATGAATTTTATATGAATAGATTTCTAAATATTCCATTTAATTGGATAAAGGTAAGAAGAACAAATCTTAAATCATGGATTTTCGTGGAATCCCTGCTAATCTTTTATTCAAAAAAATAATCCTCATACTCCTCCTCAACTATATCATCAATAATTCCATAAATTTTGGCTTTTGTTGGTGACATAAACATTTGCAATTTCATGTCTCTGTATACAGTCTGTTGGGATTTTTCCGTTATTTTTGCCAATTGCTGTATGACAGTAAGGGTCAGTTTCTTCAGCTCCCTCATGTCTTTGAAAATGTCTGACCCCCTTGTCCTCAAATAGTCAGTACGCGGTTCATGTAGCATTATCCTAGAGTGAGGGGTTGCTGCACGCTTTTCCTTTGCTCCTCCGGCCAGAATAAAAGATGCCATTGAAAAAGCGCTTCCCACGCACACCGTACTTACATCTGGGGTCACATATTGCATAGCAGTATACAGAGATACTCCAGAGCCTAGCCCCCCTCCCGGAGAGTTTATAAAAAGAAGAAAGTCTTTTTCTGGTTCCGCTACACTGAAATGTGTTAGAATACCCATAAGTGTACCTGCTAACCGAGTATTGAGCTCACCGAATAAAAACAGAAACCTTTCATGATACATTCGGGTGTATAGATCAACATAAGGTTTAGCCTTACTTTTACGTTTATCTTTATCTTCAACTTTATCTTCATCCTTATCTTTATCTTCAAGCCTATCTTTATATTCAAAAAGATCTCGATCCTTCTCTTTATTTTCAAAAACATCTTGATCCCTATCTTTATCTTCAACTTTATCTTGATCTTCATCTTTATCAAATGAAAACGGTACTTTTGGAACTCCAACAGGCATAAAAAAATGATTAATTAGTTTTTTTAGTTTACCTCACTTTGATGTGGAAGCGTAAGAATGGTTTTAGTCTCCTAATAATATCGGTCTTTATTCTATTTTATCTATAGATTGAATAAGTTCATAAACCAAAATCAGAAATAAAAGAAGACCGAATGAATAAAGGAAAATTATTACGAATAAGTCCTTTGAATGATAAACAAATATGCCCGTATTCACTCATATAAAATAGGTCCAACTCCCTTACTTCCCTTCCACCATTGCGTATTGTTACTTATCGGGTATAGAATAGATCTGCTTCTTTTTCTTTCTACTAATAGAATTGTTCCATTATTACTAAAAGACTGGAATAAATGTAAATCCTTTCCCCGAGATAATCCACTGAAAATCAGAAGGAAGTCCATAGCATAGTCTTTTCCAGTGCAATAAAGTTACATAGTGTCCATTTTTTTATATAAGGGGTATTTCCATGGGTTTGCCTTGGTATCGTGTTCATACCGTCGTATTGAATGATCCGGGCCGTTTGATTTCTGTTCATATAATGCATACAGCTCTAGTTGCTGGTTGGGCCGGTTCGATGGCTCTTTATGAATTGGCGGTTTTTGATCCTTCTGACCCTGTTCTTGACCCAATGTGGAGACAGGGCATGTTCGTTATACCCTTCATGACTCGTTTAGGAATAACCGATTCATGGGGTGGTTGGAGTATCGCAGGGGGAACGATAACAAATCCGGGCATTTGGAGTTACGAAGGTGTGGCTGGGTCACATATTGTCTTTTCTGGCTTGTGCTTCTTGGCAGCTATCTGGCATTGGGTCTATTGGGATCTAGAAATCTTTACCGATGAACGTACGGGAAAACCTTCTTTGGATTTGCCAAAAATCTTTGGAATTCATCTATTTCTTTCAGGTGTGGCTTGCTTTGGTTTTGGTGCATTTCATGTAACAGGATTGTATGGTCCTGGAATATGGGTGTCCGATCCTTATGGACTAACCGGAAGGGTACAACCTGTAAATCCTGCGTGGGGTGTGGAGGGTTTTGATCCTTTTGTTCCAGGGGGAATAGCCTCTCATCATATTGCAGCAGGGACATTAGGCATATTAGCGGGCCTTTTCCATCTTAGTGTCCGCCCGCCTCAACGTTTGTACAAAGGATTACGTATGGGAAATATTGAAACCGTTCTTTCCAGTAGTATTGCTGCTGTCTTTTTTGCAGCTTTTGTTGTTGCTGGAACTATGTGGTACGGTTCGGCAACCACCCCGATTGAATTATTTGGTCCCACTCGTTATCAATGGGATCAGGGATATTTCCAGCAAGAAATATTTCGAAGAGTGAGTGCTGGACTAGTCGAAAATAAGAGTTTATCAGAAGCTTGGTCTAAAATTCCTGAAAAATTAGCCTTTTATGATTACATCGGAAATAATCCGGCAAAAGGGGGATTGTTTAGAGCGGGCTCAATGGATAATGGGGATGGAATAGCCGTTGGGTGGTTAGGACATCCTATCTTTAAAGATAAGGAGGGGCGGGAACTTTTCGTACGTCGTATGCCTACCTTTTTTGAAACATTTCCGGTTGTTTTGGTGGATGGAGACGGAATTGTTAGAGCCGATGTTCCTTTTAGAAGGGCGGAATCTAAATATAGTGTGGAGCAAGTCGGTGTAACTCTTGAGTTCTATGGCGGTGAACTCAATGGGGTTAGTTATAGTGATCCTGCTACTGTAAAAAAATATGCTAGACGTGCTCAATTAGGTGAAATTTTTGAATTAGACCGTGCTACTTTGAAATCCGATGGTGTTTTTCGCAGTAGCCCGAGGGGTTGGTTTACTTTTGGTCACGCTTCGTTTGCTCTTCTCTTCTTCTTCGGACACATTTGGCATGGTGCTAGAACCTTGTTCAGAGATGTTTTTGCTGGTATTGACCCAGACTTAGATGCTCAAGTGGAATTTGGAGCATTCCAAAAACTTGGAGATCCAACTACAAGAAGACAAGTAGTTTGATACAACATTGTTCTTTTATTTTTCTATTTTTTTGAATTTCCCATGGGTTACCAGCTAAATCTTGATTTAAATGGCTTCCCTTTCTTTGATTCTTGCTCTTTCTTTATCTGGGAGACGGTCCCTAATAAACAGGTATGAAAGCTATAATTGTAAACCACAATGAAATCTATGGAAGCATTGGTTTATACATTTCTTTTAGTCTCGACTTTAGGAATAATATTTTTCGCTATCTTTTTTCGAGAAACGCCTAAAGTTCCAACTAAAAAGGTGAAATGATTTTTAAGTATCTAAATTGAATTGAAGCAACGAGCCCCCCAATATTGGGGGGCTCGTTGCTTCAACTAGTCCCCATGTTCTTCGAATGGATCTCTTAGTTGTTGAGAGGGTTGCCCAAAAGCAGTATATAAGGCATACCCAGTAAAACTTACAAGTAAACCAGATATAGAGATGGCAACTAGGGTTCCTGTTTCCATTATTGTAAGATTTCAAGACCCCAATGGATCTATGATAAGATCATTTATTTAAAGCGGAATCGTATACATTTATTTAAAGCGGAATGGTATACAAAGTCAACAGATCTCAATGAATACAAAATAGGATTTATGGCTACACAAACTGTTGAGGGTAGTTCTAGATCTGGTCCAAGACCAAGACGAACTCGTGCAGGGAATTTATTGAAACCGTTGAATTCGGAATATGGTAAAGTAGCTCCTGGGTGGGGAACCACTCCTTTGATGGGTGTCGCAATGGCTCTATTTGCGATATTTCTATCTATTATTTTGGAGATTTATAATTCCTCTATTTTACTGGACGGAATTTCTATGAATTAGATTCACAAGAACGGATAACTAACTTTTCGATACAAAGTGATTAGGTCTTTTATTTTTAGCCCATTATTTGGATTTGGTAGTTCGACCGTGGAATTTCTTCGTTTCTGTATTTCCGGAATATGAGTGTGTGATTTGTTTTAATTGATCCTATTAATAGCACAGAGAATCATTCTGTCATCTTGATAGAGATGGTTTTAACCCGTCAGATATTTTTTATAGTATCTGGAGCACGGAATATATGAAATACATTAATAAAGTATTAGGACTATGATTCATACTTAACTTAATATTCAAACCTCGCAGCCGGACTTGAAAAAAAAATTTCAAAGAGTCTTCGTCTTCTATATTAAATCGAAATATTTTTATCGTTTTTTTTTATAAAAAAAAAAAAAGACAAACGTTTCTTTGGATTCTTTTTTGCATTATATCTATTCATTGAATAAGTGATGATCCAACAGTTCTTACTCAAGGGATTTTTGGACATAGATATTGCATGTTTTATTGAATCATCGCGGTTTTGGTATGAATCTTAGGTCTTTTTTGAATCGATTTATAGGGTCTTAACAAAATAATTTCTATCACTAAGAAAGAAAACGGCAGCAAAACCACATTATAAAAAAAAAATAAAAGAAAAAGAAAATGAAGTAAATAGAAGTCAATAGAAGGCTCAAGAGGCCTAAAACGATCCACGTAAAGACGAGTGAGCCGACTTGATATTTTGGCATTATAACCACAAAGATTCCTATTTTTCTTTTTTTCCGTATC